CTAGGTACAAAGACAAACAAGTCCAGATTAAGTTCTTGCTCCTATTTTTATTTTACCCTAACCCAGTCTTAAAAGACTTAATCCCATTGATTGAATTTCATTAGTACTAAGAACTCCCTCTTGTTTAGAATTCAGAAATCCACAGAAAATGAATAATTGGGATAGGGAATATTGGTTCTTTCGCATTTCGATTCAAAATCAGAAACATGAATCACATTCTATCCAATATTAGACCTTTAAACAGAACGTTGTTCAAAAAAGCAATCTTTATTCTGATAGAATGGATATGCTCTGGGACGGAAGGATTCGAACCTCCGAATAGCGGGACCAAAACCCGTTGCCTTACCACTTGGCCACGCCCCAATTTCTATTGGACACTAATAAAGAATAATATTGTTCTTGGTTGTTCGTCAATTTCAGTCCAAATATCTATAAAATAGATTAGATTTTTTTTAGAATTTTTATACATGTAGGTATAGAATTTACCTGAATTTATTGATCATTACATAGAATTCAATTAAGATATTGTATGAAAGTATAATTTCTTCTATTCTCTGTTGAGAATTGGAGGAGTTTTGATTGGGTGGATTCAAAGAAAAAGAAGGATCTTTTTGTCAACCTTACTTTCTTCATTTTTCCTTATATCAATAACTCAATCAAAATGCAATTATCTCCAAGAACAAAATGTCTGTTATGCTTAATATCTTTAGTTTAATCTGTATCTGTCTTAATTCTACTCTTTATTCGAGTAGTCCTTTCTTGGCCAAATTGCCCGAGGCCTATGCTTTTTTGAATCCAATCGTAGATATTATGCCAGTCATACCTCTACTCTTTTTTCTCTTAGCCTTTGTTTGGCAAGCTGCTGTAAGTTTTCGATGAGATCTTTAATACTATCGTAGAAAAGTCATGATTTATTCAAGAAAAAAAAAAAAAATTCTAACAATTGATAAGATCAGATAAGTCTTACAGTATCAATCCTCGATTCAAAATTGAAATTCGTGGATAGCTGCGATAAATCCGACTCATCCCATTTTCCCATTCGGACCCCTTTCCAGTGAAAGACCTTATCCTATTAGGGTCCCCCACAATATCTAATTGTGGGTATGAAATAAGTTTTTGTTTGGTAATGTAATGAAGGACTCTTCTTACAAATGAAATGAATTTTCATTTCTGAAAATTATTTTCTATTTCTAGAAAGCACTTCATTTCTTGGTGTCAAAACACGATATGTGGTATAAAAATAGAGGATCTATTCTCTTTTTTTTTTCAAAAAATGATCTTGGAGCTTGTGTAATGCTTACTCTCAAACTCTTCGTTTACACAGTAGTGATATTCTTTGTTTCTCTCTTCATCTTTGGATTCCTATCTAATGATCCAGGACGTAATCCTGGACGTGAAGAATAAAATAAAAAATCAGTTTTCCTTGCTTGATTTTTAAATTTTCTTAGGATTTTTTCTATTCCACGCGTTTAACTAGAAAAAAGTTTGCAAAATTGGAAAGATAAATCAAATATCAAGTGATCAACGGAAACGGAAAGAGAGGGATTCGAACCCTCGGTACGAAAAACTCGTACAACGGATTAGCAATCCGCCGCTTTAGTCCACTCAGCCATCTCTCCCAATTGAAAAAGATAATTACTATGTTACATTACATATAATCTAAGGATTCAAAAATTCGTTCTTTCTCTGTCTTTATTATATAACGATGTACAATTTTTATCAGCAATTCTATTTAGATAAAGTAAGGACGCGAAAGATTCAAAAGATACAAACAATAGAAAGAAAACTAAAGAAGACCTCTTTGCTTTGATTTTGTTCGAAAGGGCCTTTTTATTTCCATGGCCTGGCCTGGTCAGTACCTAGCCGGGCCTTTTTTTTTGTTTCAACGAATCCTAAATAAAATGATTTATCTGATTTGAAAACAAAAATGGTTGAACAACAAAAAAAAAGAAGAAGGACTTTGTGTCATTTCTTATTATTCTTTCTTCTTTTTTGATTGACTTTACTACCTTAGGGGAATCAAAAAAGAAAACTATGAATTCTTACACACAATGCATTTTTATGTTATAATTTCAATGGTTTGTTTTGGCGAGCCCTATCTATCAAAACTCCTCCAGCAAAAGAAAAGAGAGAACTTAGTTATTTAAATAAGGCCCCTTTCTTTTCGGAATCTCATTTTTTCATGATTCTTTTCTAATCCTATCTTGATTACGTCCAATTCCCCTCTTCGACAAAATCGACAAAAGGTCCATTTGTATACAATAATCGCATTGTAGCGGGTATAGTTTAGTGGTAAAAGTGTGATTCGTTCTATTAACCCCCTTAATAGTTAAGGGGTCTTTCGGTTTGATTCATATTCCGATCAAAAACTTTATTTCTTAAAAGGATTTAATCCTTTACCTCTCAATGACAGATTCGAGGAACAATATACATTATCGTGATTTGTATCCAAGGTTACTTAGAAATTGAAAAATTGGGTTATGAAATTGCGAAACATAAT